TAGCTACTTGTACTAAAAAACAAGTAAGTGTGATCCCCCCTAAACAATAAAATATGTTGACATGAGGAGGAACATATTTACTAGTTATATCATCTGCAATCGCCTGAATCTCGAGACGTTCCTCAAACCAATCATATACTTTATTGAGATAGGTAACCCAAAACCAAGAAACTCCCCTCGGAGAACCGTATATGAGAATTTCATCTCGTACGGCTCAAGCAGAAACATACAAATGTTGATTTCAACAGATATGTAATAAAAAGTTAAAAACTTCTTAGCTTAGCCGCTTGATTTACTCCGACCCAAAGATACGAAGTAAAAAAAAATGGGAAATCTATTCTTTGTATTTTTTGTATGATAAGGCCTAAAAATATCAAGTTGGCTCATCCGTCTTTTTTGATGTTGATTATTACAGGCCTCTTGAATCTTCTCTTTCCTATTTATTTTTAATTTGATTTCTTGTTTTTTTTTTGTAATGTGTATTGACTCTTATTTAACTATTTATTTATCTTTTTTAACTATTATATATATATTTGGTATAGGAATTCACTTGTTGAGATCCCATGAATCAATTGAAACTCCAGATTCATACTAGAACCACGACGATTTAATAAAGCCAAGCCTCAAGCCAAGCTAAACTCAAGGGTTCTCTGAGTAAGAACACTTTCATAATCACTTATTCAATGAATGTATGTTATGACTCAACAAAATCTAGATCTAGAAAAGGAGTTGTCCTTCGGTAAAAAAAGTAAGTCTGAAAGAAGAAAAATCGTTTGATTTAGGAAATATTTATTTGAAATTTTTGGAGTCCGGTTTCGAGGTCCGAATATTAGTTATGAATCATAGTTTTCGTATTTCTTTTCTTGATCTATTCTATTCTATATTACATGGATTTCGTGTTCCAGATACTAGAATAATTATCCGACGAAATAGACTCATCTTGATAGAGATGACAGAACTATTCTCTGTATTATTAATAGGATCAATTATAACAAGTCACACACTCATATTCCGGAGATACCGAAACAAATAAATTCCACGGTCGAACTACCAGAATGGTCTAGAAATAAAAGTTTTAAGTTTAAGTAAAGTAATTTTTTTTTTACTAGTACTTCATAGTTCTTATTAAAGTTAACTCGTTGCAATTCCATCCAGTAAAATGGAAGAATTATAAATTTCCAAAATAATAGATAGAAATACCGCAAATAGGGCCATAGCGACCCCCATTAGTGGTGTAGTCCCCCAGCCCGGAGCTACTTTACCATATTCCGAATTCAGTGGTTTCAATAAATTCCCTACGGTAGTTCGTCTTGGCCCAGATCTAGAACTATCCTCAACGGTTTGTGTAGCCATAAATCCTATTTATTTAATCGTTGGTTGAGATCTGTTGACTTTGTATACCATTTCGTTGTAGTTGTAAATAAACGATCTTATTATAGATCCATTGTATTGTGATCTTGAAATTGTCTAAAAATGGAAATAGCAACCCTAATCGCCATCTTTATATCTGGTTTACTTGTAAGCTTTACTGGGTACGCCTTATATACCGCTTTTGGGCAACCCTCTCAACAACTAAGAGATCCATTCGAAGAACACGGGGACTAGTTGAAGTAATGAGTCTCCCTACCCTATATGGGAGACTCATTACTTCAATTGAAATAATGAAAAATTATTTTACTTTTTTAGTTGGAACCTTAGGCGGTTCTCGAAAAAAGATAGCGAAAAAAATTATCCCTAAAGTAGAGACTAAAAGGAATGTATAAACCAATGCTTCCATAGATTCGATCGTGGTTTACAATTATAGCTTCCACACCTATTCATTTGGCATCATTTACCATATAGTAATAGTATAAAATATAAAGATAAAGAAAAGGAAAAGAAAAGATAGTGATTCAAGTCAAGATTTCTTAAGTACTCTAACCCTACGTCAAATAAAAAAAAGAGGCGAAAGATACCAGAGCAATCTTGTATCAGACTACTTGTCTCCTTGTAGTTGGGTCTCCTATTTTTTGGAATGCTCCAAATTCCACTTGAGCATCCAAATCTGGATCAATACCAGCAAAAACATCTCTGAACAAGGTTCTAGCGCCATGCCAAATGTGTCCGAAAAAGAAGAGCAAAGCAAACGTAGCATGACCAAAAGTGAACCAACCCCTTGGACTGCTACGAAAAACGCCATCAGATTTCAAAGTAGCCCGATCTAATTCAAAAATTTCACCTAATTGGGCACGTCTAGCATATTTTTTAACAGTCACAGGATCACTATAACTGACTCCATTGAGTTCGCCACCATAGAACTCAACAGTTACACCTACTTGTTCAACACTATACTTTGATTCTGCTCTCCTAAAAGGAACATCGGCTCTCACAATTCCGTCTCCATCCACCAAAACCACCGGAAATGTTTCAAAAAAAGTAGGCATACGACGTACAAAAAGCTCGCGCCCTTCTTTATCTCTAAAGACAGGGTGCCCTAACCATCCAACAGCTATTCCATCCCCGTTATCCATTGACCCTGCTCTGAATAATCCCCCTTTTGCCGGATTATTACCAATGTAATCATAAAAAGCTAATTTTTCGGGAATTTTAGACCAAGCTTCCGATAAACTTAGATTTTCGTCTAGTCCGGCGCTAACTCTTCGGTATATTTCTTGCTGAAAGTATCCTTGATCCCACTGATAACGAGTGGGACCAAATAATTCGATTGGAGTTGTTGCTGAACCATACCACATAGTTCCAGCAACAACGAAAGCTGCAAAAAAAACAGCAGCGATACTACTGGAAAGTACAGTTTCAATATTGCCCATACGCAATCCTTTGTATAGACGTTGAGGCGGACGGACACTAAGATGGAATAAGCCCGCTAATATGCCCAATGTACCCGCTGCAATATGATGAGAGGCAATTCCTCCGGGAACAAAAGGATCAAAGCCTTCCGCGCCCCATGCAGGACTTACGGGTTGTACTTTTCCGGTTAGTCCATAAGGATCGGACACCCATATTCCAGGACCATACAAACCTGTTACATGAAATGCGCCAAAACCAAAGCAAGCCAACCCTGAGAGAAATAAATGAATTCCAAAAATCTTAGGCAAATCCAAAGAAGGTTTGCCCGTACGTTCATCGCAGAATATTTCTAGGTCCCAATACACCCAATGCCAGATAGCTGCCAAGAAGCACAAACCAGAAAACACAATATGTGCCCCTGCCACACCTTCATAACTCCAAATACCTGGATTCGTTATAGTTCCCCCTGAAATACTCCAACCACCCCACGAATTGGTTATTCCTAAACGAGTCATGAAGGGTATAACGAACATACCTTGTCTCCACATTGGATCGAGAGCGGGGTCAGAGGGATCAAAAACCGCTAATTCGTATAAAGCCATCGAACCGGCCCAACCAGCAACTAGGGCTGTATGCATTATATGGACCGAAAGTAATCGACCAGGATCATTCAATACGACAGTATGAACACGATACCAAGGCAAACCCATGTAAATACCCCTTTATCAAAAAAAAACTAGACACTATGTCACTTTATTTTATCGCATTGAAATTGGAAAAGACTATACTATGTACCTAACTTTTCAGTAGATTCTGTATGAGAAAAGGTTAATATTTATTCCGTTCCATTGAAAATAAGGGAAAAATTCTGTTCGTAAGAACAAAGAGAAGCGGATCTATTCTATACCCGATAAGTACCAATACGCAATGGGAGGATTACTCCTACTTTCGGGAAACAAATACATAGATACTTGTTTATCATTTCAACGATTGATACGTTAGTTAAATTTTCTCTTTATTCATTCTGTCTTACTCTATAAACCTTTCAATCTATGTATAAAAATCTATGTATAAAATACAATAAAGAGAAAAAAAGATAAAGATGATAAAGCCATTGTTACGTTTCCATATTAACGCGAAGTATAGTACTCAATTTTTTCTTTAAATTAATGCCCGTTGGTGTTCCAAAAGTACCTTTTCGGAATCCCGGAGAGGAAGATGCAACTTGGGTTGAGTTATAGTGCGACTTGTCAGACATATTGAGTCATATGGAATTTACCCGTTTTCTCCCCCGATCGAGATATCCTCTGTTTCGCCCAAGAAATATTGTATTGAGGGAAGCATCAATCATTCGGAGCGTGAAGTGTAATTAGATCAATTTATTTATATTTGCATTTTGGGATCCATATTATCAATTAGGAGGATTTATGGTTCACTTGGAAAAATAAAAATAAAGTATTCAGGCTCCGTTCAGAAAATACCAAATTGGTAATATATGTATGATTATTACTTGTATTATAAAGGATTCTTATCCTTACTATATTACTATAAGTAAGATGAGTTACTATAAGAGTGATTTCAAACGTCCAACCAATAACCAACAGAATAGCATGATGAATACATCAAATAGTTGAGTTGGGAAAAGACATGAAACGAATTGAAAAAAAAAGAAGTGGTACTGAGATTATTTGCCCTATATGTGCAAATAAAATTCGGACAGATCTTTTCCCGGAGTAGAACATGAACCTAAAAGAATTGCAAGGGCCCATTCAGGAACAAGAAAATTGCATCGTGATTTGAATATCGATGAAATAATACATCAATGAGAGAGATTAGTTCAATTTCAATAAGTTCAATAAATTCTTTTTTTTTTATAGGTAAGGAAGCGAGAACACATCTCGTGTTTTTTGAAAAATGGAAGAAAAACCTATTAAGTTAAAGAAAAAAGAAATAGAACAAGAATCGACACATTGATTCTTTTTTCTCCATTTCATTTTTATTTTGAACCGTATGCATCCAAAGGTGCGTGTACGGCTCCTAAAGGACTAAAGGATAGGATTTTGTCCTAATCAACCGACTTTATCGAGAAAGATTACTTTTTTTAGGACAAGAGGTCAAGGAGGAGATCTCGAATACTATTGTTGGTCTCATGGTATATCTCAGTATAGAAGATCAGACTAGGGATCTTTATTTATTTATAAACTCTCCCGGCGGATGGGTAATATCAGGAATAGCTATTTTTGATACTATGCAATTTGTGACGCCCGACGTGCATACAATATGCATGGGAATAGCCGCTTCAATGGCATCTTTCATCCTGGTCGGAGGAGAAATTACCAAACGTCTAGCATTCCCTCACGCTTGGCGCCAATGAGTTTTGATTTGAAAAAAAAAGAAACACTATGCCTTCGCCATATTGAATATGAATAATAAGTAATAATAGCATGGCACTTCGAGTTCGATCTAAACAAACCATTATTTTTTTTATTGTTTTTTCATAACATGAGATTTTGTATCGAGATAGTAGTATGAAACAAAGGGTATTTCCGATTTGTTGATTTTATGTGTCGGGAGTACATTTCAGCGTCACAAACTTTTTTTCTTCCACACCAGAAGTCTCTTTTTGATATTCATCTTATGAAAGAGTACGAAAAAAAAATAAATTTTCCTTATTTGATCGTATCAGAAGGGAACTTTGGGATTGCTAAATCATAGATAAGATATCTATATCTATATAAAGCAACAGAACCATCATAGTATTTTTTACTCCTACGAAAGGAAGGGTGGTAAATGGATAATTCAACGATCTGAATCAGATAAATTATATTTCTTCGATAGAATAAATTATATTTCTTCGATAGAATAGAAGAGAAGAATAAAGTAAATTCCATTGCGGAGCCGTATGCAACATAGAAATGCCCGTACGGTTGTTCAATTCCATTTTCTTCTTTTTATTTTTTTTTATCCTTTAATTTAGCCCAATCATGCGAGATAGAAGAACCTTTTATATCAATAATATTAGGTTAGGATTATGATTCATCAACCTGCTAGTTCTTTTTATGACGGAAGATCAGGGGACTTTTTCAGGGAAACGAGACAGATAGTGAAACTTCGCGAAACCCTCACAAAGGTTTATGTACAAAGAACAGGTATGCCTCTTTGGGTTGTAGCCCAAGACATGGAAAGAGATATTTTTATGTCAGCAACAGAAGCCCAAGCTCACGGCATTGTTGATCTTGTAGGGGCGGATCCTGAGGATTTCGAGGATTTTTTATTGTAAATCTATTTAAAACCGTAATTTAATTTTCTGTGATTTTATATTGAATAGAAAAAATGGATAATCATTAATTATCAGATTAATTCTCAGGTTAAGATCGATCTAAACCAACCCATTCCATTCTAATTTCTAATTATATATACAACGTATATATATATATACGACATGCCAACTATTAAACAACTTATTAGAAATGCAAGACAGCCAATAAGAAATGTTACGAAATCTCCCGCTCTTAGAGAATGTCCTCAGCGTCGAGGAACATGTACTAGGGTGTATGTGCGACTCGTTCAGATCATGAGTTCGAACAAATACAAATGAGAAAATTTTTCCAGTATTACTGAACGGTACCAATGAATAGAGTAAATGGAAAAGATTTTTCATATATCTATATTGTATATTGTGTATGGAATTTATGGTTTCCATTGGTGTAAATCCAATCACCTAAATTTGAGATGAAAAGCAATTCCCCATAGGTAGTAAATAGTTATCCATTAAGCGGAGGAAATGGTATCATAAGAAGCAAAAAGATTATGCTCCCATTGTTAAAAGAACGGACTAAGAGGGTCAGCTACCTAGCCAACTTTCCTAATTAAATGCCGTTACTGTATAGATAACTCTTATTGTGAAAAGAGCTATTACTCTATAATTGATAATTGATGGGTAGAGCCAAAGAGTGTGAACTATACAAGTTCACAATACCATTTGATTAAATGAAAGAAGAAGCTCCGGTGTATAGAGAGGACCTCGCCGTTTAAGAAATAACCATAGAAACGAAGGAACCCACTTTTTTTTAGTATCATTAGAATTTATTATTTTCAGGTGAAATGCCTGGAAGGAATAAAAAATGGTGGTAAGGAAGGTTATAGTAGCAAAAGCCATTCGAATTCATATTTTATATATCGGAATAATCCGTTTTGTTATTTATCGACCAAGGGGGATAAAAGGATGGCTGAAAGAATAGAAATCAATTAGTTATTCATTAAGGTTTAATTTGATTCAATGACAAGAGTTAGACGGAGATATATAGCTCGTAGACGTCGAACAAAAATTCGTTTTTTTGCGTCAACCTTTAGAGGGGCTCATTCGAGACTTATTCGAACGATTACTCAACAAAAAATTAGAGCTTTGGCTTCCTCTCATCGAGATAGAGGCAGGCAAAAGAGGGATTTTCGTCGTTTGTGGATCACTCGGATAAATGCAATAACTCGCGAAAAGTCGGTATTGTATAGTTATAGTATATTAATACATAATCTGTACAAGAAGCAATTGCTTCTTAATCGTAAAATACCTGCACAAATAGCTATATCAAATAAGAATTGTCTTTACATGATTTCCAACAAGATCATCAAATCAAATTCAAATAAAGTAGATTATAAAGTCATGTACAGTAAAGGAATGGTTGAAACGAAACAGAATTCCCCGGAGTGACTTCTCCGGGAAGATAGAATAAAAATCACTTAAAAAAAAAATAAGTAATAAGTAATAGGAATGAACGAACATGTTTAAAAAAAAAATGGGAATTTTTTTTTCTTTTAACACTGGAACCCACTCTTCTAAATTCTAGGCCTTTTCGAACAAAAAACACATCTGAGCTTGAGTTACAATTGGAGTTTGGAGTCAATTGAAGAGTATGTTTATTTTTTTTTTCTAGGACGAGTAATTCGAGTTCGGGGGATCGACTCCGATTTTTTATTCTTAAATAGTCTCTCATTATTAAGAAAGGGTAACAAAGATAAAATACGGGCTTGCTTTATAGCAATAGTAATTAATCGTTGTTGTTTCAAAGTCAATCTATTCACCCGTCTAGATAAGATTTTCCCTTGTTCACTAATAAATCGACTAATTAAACTCATGTTTCTATAATCGATTCGATCCCCCGATCTAATTGGGGGCAAACGCCTACGAAAAGATCGTTTGGATTTGCGAAAAGATTGCTTGGATTTACGAAAAGATTGTTTGGATTTATCCATGGTTTATTCCTTATCTCTAAAATTCTATTTCTTTATTTTATTTACTTCTACTTCAGATCCTACCAAAATAGGCTTTGATTTGTATGCATAATGTATACACATTATTCATATTCTATATTAAAAATGAAAATTAAATATAAGTTCTTTTTCTTCTTTGACTTGAAAAGAACACATGTGTTCCGTTCAATCTATTTCTTGATTTCCCCATGAATCGTATGCTTGTGACAATAGCGACAAAATTTTCTCAATTCTAATCGACCAGGCGTATTGTGTCGATTCTTTTGAGTAATATATCTAGAAATACCCGGCGATTCCTTATTGACATCATTTCGGGCACAACTGGTACATTCTAAAATAACTATAACTCTTACATCCTTACCCTTAGCCATAAACCCCCTTTGAATTTTGTATCGGCTTAACTTTTACATTTTCGATCCGAGCTGAAGAAGAAGAAAACAAAAATAAATTAAATAGAAGTTACTAACTAGAAATGTAATTTTCTAAAAATTTCGTTGCAATTATCATTAAATTCTTATTTATTCAAATTTAAAAATTAATATTAATGTAATTGTAATTAAGTAAAAATTTTCATTTTATATTTTATAGAGTAATAAAATAATAATTTTATGAAGTAATAATTAAGTAATACAATTTCTTTCTAACTATCAATTGTTCCTATCCTAAATCCACTAAATTATTATTCTTATTTAATTTAAGTATCTTCTTTCTATGCTATGATTTCGCGGAACCCTCCCTAGACTGGATCCACATTTAAATTTTAGGTCTCCCAAATTCGATCTTCGATCTATCACATTTTTGTTGAGGTTCCATACACTTTTTTTATTTTCTCCCTATCCTAAAGCTAAGGAACTGAAATGAAAGAACTGAAAAAGGAGGGAGGAAATTAGAAATTTGAGTCATGTAGAATTGTATCTCTAATTTTATTCATTTCTTCACATAATCAATAACTAGAATCAAAAAAATGGGAATGACAAGGCATCCGGGAATAAACGATTAATCTCTATCAATAGGCCTGCTAAAGACCCAAACCATAGAGTACTTAGCACAGGTGCTACGGAGAGATATGTTTTTATATCTCGCATTGAAAATCCTCCTTTCCTATGGATTGTAATACATATGTGTATATGGTCAGATGTTGTAGTTCAAGATCATTTGTATTTATTTTACACAGAATTCCGAACTAAATGCTAAAATGGATATGTACAATTAATCAATAGATGAGATTTTCATCTAATCCCCTGTTCCTGAACATTACTGATAAAACTTTTTTATACGTTAGGTTTCAGATGTATATAATTCTTATATTTATGATATGTATAAGATTTTCTTATATGAAACCAAAAGGAAGAGAAGAAATGATAAGAAAATTGTATATAGATGGAGGAAAAAATGAAGATATGGAAAACAAGACAGGTATTTTGTAGAATGAGACTGCCCAACAATTTGAAAAAAAAAAGGGATGTAGCGCAGCTTGGTAGCGCGTTTGTTTTGGGTACAAAATGTCACGGGTTCAAATCCTGTCATCCCTACCTATTACTTCTTCTATGGACAGTAACGAGGATTAATTGAGAACGATTCAAATTGTACATAATTTTCCGTTTTTTATACTATATGTATGCAAGATGCATTGGGGTAGATTTCTTTACAGTACAGTTGTATCCCCTGTCATAAGCATAAGAAAGCGCTCTTAGTTCAGTTCGGTAGAACGCGGGTCTCCAAAACCCGATGTCGTGGGTTCAAATCCTACAGAGCGTGAGTCAGTTTATTTGATGTCGAATCACAATAAAATATTTGAACAAAAAAAACAAAAAAGTTTAATTGCAACTTGCATTGGACCTCCTGCGGGAAGGAGGTCAATAAAAAAGAAATAAATATTACTCAATCAAGGATCTAACTGATCACCGCGTCTGTATTGTAAATATGCGGTTACGAATAATCCTGC